GCTAGCGTAGCTTAATCTAAAGCATAACACTGAAGATGTTAAGATGGACCCTAGAAAGTCCCGCGGGCACAAAGGCTTGGTCCTGACTTTACTATCAGCTTTAGCTATATTTACACATGCAAGTATCCGCATCCCCGTGAGAATGCCCCCCCCCCGTTTTCCTCCCCGAAAACAAGGAGCTGGTATCAGGCACACTTTTATGTAGCCCACGACACCTTGCTTTGCCACGCCCCCAAGGGAACTCAGCAGTGATAAACATTAGGCCATGAGCGAAAGCTTGACTTAGTTAAAGCTAAGAGGGCCGGTAAAACTCGTGCCAGCCACCGCGGTTATACGAGAGGCCCAAGTTGATAGGTACCGGCGTAAAGGGTGGTTAGGGATAACTATAAAATAAAGCCGAATATCTTCAACGCTGTTATACGCCCTCGAAGATTCGAAGCCCCATTACGAAAGTAGCTTTACCTTCCCCCGAACCCACGAAAGCCAGGGTACAAACTGGGATTAGATACCCCACTATGCCTGGCCGTAAACATTGATAAAATATTACACATATTATCCGCCTGGGTACTACGAGCAGTAGCTTAAAACCCAAAGGACTTGGCGGTGCTTTAGACCCCCCTAGAGGAGCCTGTTTCTAGAACCGATAATCCCCGTTCAACCTCACCCTTCCCTGTTAATCCTGCCTATATACCGCCGTCGTCAGCCTACCCTGTGAAGGGAACATAGTGGGCTAAACTGGTACTACCCTTAATGTCAGGTCGAGGTGTAGCATATGGAAGGGGAAGCAATGGGCTACATTCGCTACTGCAGCGAATCACGAAAGATGCACTGAAATATGCATCCGAAGGTGGATTTAGCAGTAAGGGGGGAGCAGAGTGCCCCCCTGAAGTCGGCTCTTAAGCGTGCACACATCGCCCGTCACTCTCCCCGAACCAGTCTAAATTGGTAATTAACAACACGGACGCTATCGAGGGGAGGCAAGTCGTAACATGGTAAGTGTACCGGAAGGTGCACTTGGACAAATCAGGGTATAGCTAAGACAGAAAAGCGTCTCCCTTACACTGAGAAGCCATCCGTGCAAATCGGATTATCCTGACGCCTTACAGCTAGCCCGCCAAAGTAAAAGCAACATACCACTTAAATAACCCCTAATACACTTAACACCTAATAAACAAATCATTTTTCCCCCTTAGTATGGGCGACAGAAAAGGGATCAGGAGCTATAGAGAAAGTACCGCAAGGGAAAGCTGAAAGAGAAATGAAATAAATCAGTTTAAGCCTTATAAAGCAGAGATTTAACCTCGTACCTTTTGCATCATGATTTAGCTAGTACATATCAAGCAAAGAGCACTTTAGTTTGAACCCCCGAAACCAAGTGAGCTACTCCAAGACAGCCTGATAACAGGGCAAACCCGTCTCTGTGGCAAAAGAGTGGGACGAGCTTCGAGTAGAGGTGACAGACCTACCGAACTTGGTTATAGCTGGTTGCCCGGGAAATGAATAGCAGTTCAGCCCCACGGCTTCTCCTCTCAACTCTGATTACTACTACTGACAATTAAAGAAAACCGTGAGAGTTAATCAAAGGGGGTACAGCCCCTTTGATATAGGACACAACCTTCCCAGGAGGGTAAAGATCATAATTAACACAAGGTCATATGTTCTGGTGGGCTTAAGAGCAGCCATCCTAACAGAAAGCGTTAAACCTCGGACATAAACTAACCAATTATTCGGATAATAACATCCTAACCCCCTAACCCTACCGGGCCGCTCCATACCCCTATGGAAGTGACCATGCTAATATGAGTAATAAGAGAGCCAAGACTCTCTCCTCGCACAAGTGTAAGTCGGAACGAACTCGCACCGAACCCTAACGGCCCCAACAAAAGAGGGAAATAAGTTACAAATAAACAACAAGAAAACCACTTAATAAACTACCGTTAACCCCACACTGGTGTGCCCATGAGGAAAGACTAAAAGAAAAAGAAGGAACTCGGCAAACACAACTAAAGCCTCGCCTGTTTACCAAAAACATCGCCTCTTGCAAAAACAAAGAATAAGAGGTCCCGCCTGCCCTGTGACTCTATGTTTAACGGCCGCGGTACTTTGACCGTGCGAAGGTAGCGCAATCACTTGTCTTTTAAATGGAGACCTGTATGAATGGCATAACGAGGGCTTAGCTGTCTCCTTTTTCCAGTCAGTGAAATTGATCTCCCCGTGCAGAAGCGGGGATACAAACATAAGACGAGAAGACCCTATGGAGCTTTAGACACTAAGACGGATCATGTTAATAACCCCTATATAAAGGATTAAACAAGATGAACCCCGCCCGCATGTCTTTGGTTGGGGCGACCGCGGGGAAACAAATAACCCCCGTGTGGACTGGGAGAACTTCTCCTAAAAGCAAGAACTACAGTTCTAACTAACAGAACTTCTGACCTATATGATCCGGCAATGCCGATCAACGGACCGAGTTACCCTAGGGATAACAGCGCAATCCTCTTTGAGAGTTCATATCGATGAGTGGGTTTACGACCTCGATGTTGGATCAGGACATCCTGATGGTGCAGCCGCTATTAAGGGTTCGTTTGTTCAACGATTAAAGTCCTACGTGATCTGAGTTCAGACCGGAGTAATCCAGGTCAGTTTCTATCTATGGAGCGATCTTTTCTAGTACGAAAGGACCGAGAAGAAGAGGCCAATGCCCAAAGTAAGCCTCTCCCCTATTTACTGAAAACAACTAAAATAAATAATAGGGCGCACATTCTAAACCTGAGATAATGGCATGTTAAGGTGGCAGAGTCCGGCTATTGCAAAAGACCTAAGCCCTTTCCACAGAGGTTCAAGTCCTCTCCTTAACTATGATCTCAACCCTAATTACCCATATTATCAACCCCTTAGCCTTCATTGTCCCCGTCCTTCTCGCAGTCGCATTCCTGACACTCCTGGAACGAAAAGTACTAGGATATATACAACTCCGTAAGGGCCCAAACGTAGTAGGACCCTACGGGCTCCTTCAACCAATCGCAGACGGAGTCAAACTATTTATTAAAGAACCAGTGCGACCCTCCACCTCATCACCAGTTCTGTTTCTATTAGCCCCTATACTAGCTTTAACCCTGGCACTTACCTTATGAGCCCCTATGCCAATGCCCTACCCAGTGACAGACCTCAACCTAGGTATTCTCTTCATCCTCGCATTGTCCAGCCTAGCAGTCTACTCCATTTTAGGCTCAGGATGGGCATCCAATTCAAAATATGCCCTCATCGGAGCCCTTCGTGCGGTCGCCCAAACCATTTCCTACGAAGTTAGTCTGGGACTAATCCTGCTCTGCGTAATTATCTTCACCGGAGGCTTCACGCTACAAATGTTTAATGTAGCCCAAGAAAGCGTTTGACTTGTTATTCCTGCCTGACCTCTTGCTGCCATATGGTACATTTCCACACTAGCAGAAACAAACCGTGCTCCCTTTGACCTCACTGAAGGTGAATCAGAGCTTGTCTCAGGTTTTAACGTAGAATACGCCGGAGGACCTTTCGCCCTATTCTTCCTAGCCGAGTACGCCAACATCCTCCTTATGAATACACTCTCTGCAACACTATTCTTAGGAGCCTCCCACATCCCCACTCTCCCAGAACTGACCGCCGCCAACCTAATGACAAAAGCAGCACTTCTATCCATCGTATTCCTATGAGTACGTGCTTCTTACCCCCGATTCCGATATGATCAGCTCATGCACCTAATCTGAAAAAGCTTTCTACCGCTGACCCTCGCACTGGTTATTTGACACCTCTCCCTTCCTATTGCTTTCGCGGGTCTTCCACCACATCTTTAAGCTAGGAGACGTGCCCGAAGTCTAGGGGCCACTTTGATAGAGTGGACCATGGGGGTTAAAGTCCCCCCGGCTCCTTTAGAAAGAAGGGATTCGAACCCTACCTGAAGAGATCAAAACTCTTGGTGCTTCCACTACACCACTTCCTAGTAAGGTAAGCTAAGTCAAGCTCTTGGGCCCATGCCCCAAAAACGTGGGTTAAAATCCCTCCCTTGCTACTGTGGCACCAGCTCTAACCGCCCTCTTATTGTTTGCACTAGGTCTCGGCACTACCATCACATTCGCCAGCTCACACTGACTGGTTGCTTGGATGGGCCTTGAAGTAAATACCCTCGCCATTCTCCCACTGATGGCACGCCATCACCACCCTCGGGCGGTTGAAGCTACTACTAAATATTTCCTCATTCAAGTTACTGGCGCAGCCCTCCTACTCTTTGCTACCTGCACCAGCGCCTGGCTAACCGGAGAATGAGAAATTAAACAAACAACCCACGTGTACCCCAACACAATAGCTATAATTGCCCTCACCCTAAAATTAGGCCTTGCACCTATACACATCTGACTGCCAGAAGTCCTCCAAGGCCTAGACCTCTCCATGGGGCTCGTGGTTTCCACGTGACAAAAATTTGCACCTATAATTTTACTAGTCCAAATTGCCCCCTCCGATTCAAACCTCCTTATTATTATAGGAGTAATCTCCACCCTACTAGCAGGATGAGCTGCCCTGAATCAAACCCAGATCCGCAAAATCCTGGCCTACTCCTCTATTGCCCATCTAGGCTGAATGGTGGTTGTGCTCCAGTTCTCGGTTGGCCTTACACTCCTAACCCTTGTTATCTACACCATCATAACCAGCTCCGCCTTTCTCATTTTTAATAAAAACAAAACTACCACTATTAATTCGCTAGGCATTTCATGAGCAGAGACACCCGCCATTACAGCTCTCGCCCCCCTTATTTTATTATCACTAGGAGGCCTCCCTCCATTAACAGGCTTCATGACTAAATGACTGATCCTTCAAGAACTAACAAAACAAGGTCTTTCTGCCCTAGCCACTCTAACCGCACTATCAGCCCTTCTCAGCCTGTATTTCTACCTCCGCCTCTCATACGCAATAACCCTAACAATGTCACCTAATAATATTACAGGCACCGCACCCTGACGCCTAACTTCACCCAAACGCACTCTCCCTACTGCCGTATTTACTATGGGCACCCTCCTCCTCCTACCACTAATACCAGCTATCACGGCCTTCTTCACTCAGTAGGGGCTTAGGTTAATGCAAGACCAAGAGCCTTCAAAGCTCTAAGCGAGGGTTAAAATCCCCCAGCCCCTGTAAGACTAGCGGGACACTATCCCACATCTCCTGCGTGCAAAGCAGACACTTTAATTAAGCTATAGCCTTCCTAGATGAGAAGGCCTCGATCCTACAAACTCTTAGTTAACAGCTAAGCGCTCAAACCAGCGAGCATTCATCTACTTTCCCCGCCTTCCCGCCAAAAAGGCGGGGAAAGCCCCGGCAGGTGTCTAGCCTGCTTCTTCAGATTTGCAATCTAATATGTAAAACACCTCAGGGCTTGATAAGAAGGGGAATCAAACCCCTGTATGTGGGGCTACAATCCACCGCTTAAAACTCAGCCATCTTACCTGTGGCAGTCACACGCTGATTTTTCTCAACTAACCACAAAGATATTGGCACCCTCTACCTAGTCTTTGGTGCCTGAGCCGGAATGGTAGGAACGGCTTTAAGCCTTCTTATTCGTGCTGAGCTTAGTCAACCCGGCGCTCTCCTAGGCGACGATCAGATCTACAACGTAATTGTTACAGCACACGCCTTTGTAATAATTTTCTTTATGGTCATGCCAATCATGATTGGCGGGTTCGGTAACTGACTGATCCCTCTTATGATTGGAGCCCCAGATATGGCCTTCCCACGAATGAACAACATGAGCTTCTGACTCCTTCCCCCTTCTTTCCTACTCCTACTCGCCTCTTCAGGTGTTGAAGCCGGGGCTGGGACTGGATGAACCGTTTATCCCCCTCTAGCAGGCAATCTGGCCCACGCCGGAGCCTCAGTAGACCTAACCATCTTCTCCCTCCACCTAGCGGGGATCTCTTCTATTCTAGGGGCCATTAATTTTATTACCACAATTATTAATATGAAACCCCCAGCAATTTCGCAGTACCAGACACCTCTATTTGTCTGAGCCGTCCTAATTACAGCTGTCCTTCTTCTTCTGTCACTCCCTGTCCTTGCTGCCGGCATCACAATGCTACTCACAGACCGAAACTTAAATACAACCTTCTTCGACCCAGCAGGCGGAGGTGACCCAATCCTTTACCAACACCTGTTCTGATTCTTCGGGCACCCCGAAGTATATATTCTCATCCTGCCCGGGTTCGGTATGATTTCTCATATCGTAGCCTACTATGCGGGTAAAAAAGAACCATTTGGTTACATGGGCATGGTCTGAGCCATGATGGCCATCGGACTACTAGGGTTCATCGTATGAGCCCACCACATGTTCACAGTAGGAATGGACGTAGATACTCGAGCCTACTTCACATCCGCAACAATGATTATTGCCATCCCAACAGGAGTAAAAGTGTTTAGCTGATTAGCCACTCTGCATGGAGGATCAATTAAATGAGACACGCCACTTCTATGAGCACTTGGCTTCATTTTCCTATTCACAGTAGGAGGACTAACTGGCATCGTACTAGCCAATTCTTCCCTAGATATTGTTCTTCACGATACATACTACGTAGTTGCACACTTCCACTACGTACTTTCAATGGGAGCTGTATTTGCCATCGTGGCAGGCTTTGTGCACTGATTCCCACTATTTACAGGATATACACTTCACAGCACATGGACAAAAATCCACTTCGGAGTTATGTTTGTAGGTGTCAACCTAACATTCTTCCCACAACACTTCCTCGGACTAGCTGGAATGCCTCGACGTTATTCTGACTACCCAGACGCCTATACACTGTGAAACACAGTATCATCCATTGGATCACTGATCTCACTAGTAGCAGTAATTATGTTCTTATTTATTATTTGAGAAGCATTTGCTGCCAAACGAGAAGTCCTGTCCGTTGAACTAACAGCAACCAATGTAGAATGACTGCACGGCTGCCCTCCTCCTTATCATACATTCGAGGAACCTGCATTTGTTCAAGTTCAATCACACTAGCGGCTAACCCCCTGGCTGGAAACGAGAAAGGGAGGAGTCGAACCCCCATAGGATAGTTTCAAGCCATCCACATAACCGCTCTGTCACTTTCTTATAAGACGCTAGTAAAACTAGTATAACACTGCCTTGTCAAGGCAGAATTGTGGGTGTAAATCCCGCGCGTCTTGTAAACTAATGGCACATCCCTCACAACTAGGTTTCCAAGATGCAGCTTCCCCCGTAATAGAAGAACTTCTTCACTTCCATGACCACGCCTTAATGATCGTTTTCCTAATCAGCACTTTTGTACTTTACATTATTGTGGCGATGGTTACAACCAAATTAACAAATAAATTCCTACTAGATTCCCAAGAAATTGAAATCATTTGAACTGTCCTACCAGCAGTAATTCTAATTATGATTGCTCTCCCTTCCCTTCGAATTCTTTATCTGATGGATGAAATCAACGACCCCCATCTGACAATTAAAGCCGTCGGCCACCAGTGATACTGAAGCTACGAATACACAGACTATGAAGACCTAGGCTTTGATTCCTATATGGTCCCGACCCAAGACCTTACTCCCGGACAGTTCCGTCTACTTGAAGCCGACCATCGAATGGTTGTTCCTGTTGAATCCCCTATCCGTGTACTAGTATCGGCAGAAGATGTACTTCACTCATGAGCAGTCCCATCCCTAGGGGTTAAAATGGACGCAGTCCCAGGACGCTTAAACCAAACAGCCTTTATTGCCTCTCGCCCAGGAGTCTTCTACGGCCAATGCTCCGAAATCTGCGGGGCAAATCACAGCTTTATGCCTATCGTCGTAGAAGCAGTCCCTCTTGAACACTTCGAGAACTGATCATCTATTATGCTCGAGGACGCCTCGCTAAGAAGCTAAACTGGGCCTAGCGTTAGCCTTTTAAGCTAAAGATTGGTGACTCCCAACCACCCCTAGCGAATATGCCTCAACTTGACCCCGCCCCTTGGCTTGCTATTTTTGTTTTCTCTTGGTCAATTCTCCTGACCATCGTGCCACCTAAAGTACTTGCACACACATTCCCCACAGAGCCTACAGCCCAAAGTGCCGAAGCCCCAAAAACAGAACCTTGAAACTGATCATGCCCGTAGGATTCTTCGAACAATTTATAAGCCCCACCTACCTTGGTATTCCCCTAATTGCAGTAGCAATGGTAATTCCCTGAATCTTCTTCCCCACACCAGGATCCCGATGAATTACGAACCGCCACCTCACTCTGCAAGCTTGATCTATCAATCGCTTTAACTACCAGCTCCTGATGCCCCTAAAAAAAGGAGGCCACAAGTGGGCTGCTCTTTTCACCTCCCTTATGTTATTCTTAATTTCACTAAACGTGCTAGGCCTGCTACCATATACTTTCACCCCCACAACGCAGCTATCCATGAATTTAGGACTGGCGGCTCCTCTCTGACTTGCCACTGTAATCGTTGGAATGCGCAACCAACCCACAGAATCACTAGGACATCTTCTCCCTGAAGGCACCCCCACAGCCCTCATTCCGGTCCTGATCATCATCGAAACCATTAGCCTCTTCATCCGACCACTTGCCCTAGGGGTACGGCTAACCGCCAACCTGACTGCCGGCCACCTCCTAATTCAACTCATCTCTACTGCCGCGTTTGTATTGACAACCATTATGCCAGTAGTAGCACTACTAACCGCCACTGTTCTCTTCCTACTTACCCTACTAGAAGTTGCGGTTGCTATGATCCAGGCATACGTATTTGTACTCCTACTAAGCCTATATCTACAAGAGAATATCTAATGGCCCACCAAGCACACGCATACCATATAGTTGACCCGAGCCCTTGACCACTAACAGGAGCTGTTGCCGCTCTACTGATGACATCCGGCCTCGCCGTCTGATTCCATTTCCACTCTACCACCCTAATGGTTATGGGCACAGCCCTGCTACTCCTTACTATGTATCAATGATGACGTGATATTGTCCGAGAAGGAACCTTCCAAGGACATCACACCCCTCCTGTCCAAAAAGGCCTTCGATACGGCATGATTCTTTTTATTACCTCTGAAGTCTTCTTCTTTCTCGGATTCTTCTGAGCCTTCTACCACTCAAGTCTCGCCCCAACCCCCGAACTAGGAGGGTGCTGACCCCCAACGGGTATCTCCACATTAGATCCTTTTGAAGTGCCCCTTCTAAATACAGCCGTACTGCTTGCCTCGGGAGTCACTGTAACCTGAGCCCACCATAGCATTATGGAAGGCGAACGAACTCAAGCCATTCAATCACTAACACTCACAATTCTATTAGGCTTCTACTTTACCTTCCTTCAAGGTATGGAATATTATGAGGCCCCATTTACCATTGCAGACGGTGTATACGGCTCAACATTCTTTGTAGCAACGGGATTCCACGGACTACATGTCATTATTGGTTCTACATTCCTGGCTGTCTGCCTACTCCGCCAAATCTTCTTCCATTTCACCTCCGAACATCACTTTGGCTTTGAAGCAGCCGCCTGATACTGACACTTCGTAGACGTCGTATGACTCTTCCTGTACGTATCCATCTACTGATGAGGATCATAATCTTTCTAGTATAACATTAGTATCAGTGACTTCCAATCACCCGGTCTTGGTTAAAATCCAAGGAAAGATAATGAACCTGGTAACAACAATTGTAACAATTGCTATTCTCCTATCAACAGTATTAGCCGTGGTATCCTTTTGACTTCCCCTAATGAACCCAGACCCCGAAAAGCTATCACCCTATGAATGTGGTTTTGACCCCCTCGGATCTGCCCGCCTGCCTTTCTCCATACGATTTTTCCTAGTAGCTATCCTGTTTCTTCTCTTTGACCTGGAAATTGCCCTACTGCTACCTTTACCCTGAGGCGACCAACTTTCCGACCCCCTTACAACTTTCCTCTGAGCAACCGCCGTCCTTGCACTCCTCACACTAGGCCTAATCTACGAATGACTTCAAGGCGGACTAGAGTGAGCCGAATAGGTGGTTAGTCTAAGTAAAACATTTGATTTCGGCTCAAAAGCTTATGGTTAAAGTCCATAATCGCCTAATGACCCCCGTCCACTTCGCCTTCTCTTGCACCTTTATTCTAGGATTAATGGGCCTAGCATTTAACCGAGTACATCTCCTATCCGCCCTACTATGCCTGGAAGGAATGATGCTATCATTGTTCATTGCCTTCTCTCTATGAACCCTACAACTAGACTCATCTAGCTTCTCAACATCCCCTATGCTCCTCCTGGCTTTCTCAGCTTGCGAAGCAAGCGCAGGCCTAGCCCTCCTAGTAGCCACCGCCCGAACCCACGGCACAGACCGCCTTCAAAGCCTAAACCTCCTACAATGCTAAAAATCTTAATTCCAACACTTATACTTGTCCCCACTACCTGGCTCGTTTCCGCTAAATGGTTATGACCTACCACTCTGGCTCACAGCCTAATCATTGCACTTATTAGCTTATCCTGGTTAAAAAATATATCCGAAACAGGATGGTCAGAACTGAGCCTCTACATGGCCACAGACCCTCTCTCTACACCCCTGCTTGTCCTAACATGCTGGCTTCTGCCCCTAATGATTCTAGCGAGTCAAAACCACACCGCTGGAGAACCAGTAAACCGGCAACGAACCTACATTACCCTCCTCACATCACTGCAAATTTTCCTAATTATGGCCTTTGGCGCTACAGAAATCATTATGTTTTACGTCATATTTGAAGCCACCTTAATCCCGACCCTGGTAATTATTACACGATGAGGAAACCAAACTGAACGCCTGAACGCGGGCACTTACTTCTTATTTTACACCCTCGCAGGCTCCCTGCCCCTCCTAGTTGCCCTCCTAGCACTTCAAAATCACACGGGCACCTTATCTCTTCTCACGCTACAGTACTCAGATGCTATATCTCTGGCTACCTACGCCGACAAACTATGATGAGCTGCTTGCCTATTAGCATTCCTAGTCAAAATACCTCTATACGGCGTACACCTCTGACTACCAAAAGCCCACGTAGAAGCCCCAGTTGCTGGCTCAATAGTCCTAGCGGCCGTGCTCCTAAAACTAGGAGGTTACGGAATAATGCGCATGATGGTTATGCTAGAGCCCCTAACCAAAGAACTAAGCTACCCCTTTATCGTATTCGCACTATGAGGTGTGATCATGACCGGGTCAATCTGCCTTCGACAAACTGATTTAAAATCCCTAATTGCCTACTCATCCGTAAGCCACATGGGCCTAGTTGCAGGAGGAATCCTTATCCAAACCCCTTGAGGATTCACAGGAGCATTGATCTTAATAATCGCCCACGGCCTAACATCATCAGCACTCTTCTGCCTAGCTAATACTAACTACGAACGAACACACAGCCGAACAATACTACTTGCCCGAGGACTACAAATAGTCTTACCCTTAATGACTGCCTGATGATTCATTGCATCCCTAGCAAATCTGGCCCTCCCCCCACTGCCTAATCTCATGGCCGAATTAATAATCATCACCTCCTTATTCAACTGATCAAATTGAACACTAGCTCTCACAGGAGCAGGCACCCTTATCACCGCAGGCTATTCCCTCTACATATTCCTCATGACACAACGAGGCCCCCTTCCTGCTCATATCATTGCCCTGGACCCATCGCACACCCGCGAACACTTACTTATAGCTCTTCACATGCTTCCGCTCTTGCTCCTAATCCTCAAGCCAGAGCTAATCTGAGGCTGAGCTGGATGTAGATATAGTTTAATTTCAAAACGTTAGATTGTGATTCTAAAAATGGAGGTTAAAATCCTCTTATCCACCGAGAGAGGCCCGCTGGCACCGGAGACTGCTAATCCTCGCCCCCTTGGTTGGACCCCAAGGCTCACTCGTATGCTTCTAAAGGATAACAGCTCATCCGTTGGTCTTAGGAACCAAAAACTCTTGGTGCAAATCCAAGTAGCAGCTATGCATACTACTTCACTAATAATGACATCAAGCCTAATCACCATTTTTTCCCTTCTAATTTACCCAGTCCTAACAACTCTTTCCCCCTCTACCCCGGGCCCTGACTGAGCCCTCACCCAAGTTAAAACAGCAGTTAAGTGAGCATTCCTAGTTAGCCTCCTACCCCTCTTCCTTTTCTTAAATGAAGGTGCCGAAACTATTATCACAAACTGAACTTGAATAAATACCCTCACCTTCGACATCAACATTAGCCTCAAATTTGACCACTACTCAATTATTTTTACACCAATTGCCCTCTACGTTACATGGTCTATCTTAGAGTTTGCATCCTGATACATGCACGCCGATCCATACATGAACCGCTTCTTTAAATACCTCCTCGTATTCCTGATTGCCATGATCGTTCTAGTAACTGCCAACAACATATTCCAACTCTTTATTGGCTGAGAAGGAGTAGGAATCATATCATTCCTACTCATCGGCTGATGGTACGGACGAGCCGACGCCAACACAGCCGCCCTACAGGCTGTCCTATATAATCGAGTCGGTGATATTGGCCTCATTCTCGCTATAGCCTGAATGGCAACCAACTTAAATTCATGAGAAATGCACCAAATCTTCGCCATCAGCAAAGATTATGACATAACCCTTCCCCTCCTAGGGCTCATCGTCGCCGCCACCGGCAAATCCGCCCAATTTGGACTTCATCCCTGACTACCCTCTGCTATGGAGGGTCCCACTCCGGTCTCTGCCCTACTGCATTCAAGCACAATGGTTGTTGCAGGAATCTTCCTGCTCATCCGAATGAGCCCTCTCATGGAAAACAACCAAACTGCCCTCACACTCTGCCTATGCCTTGGAGCACTAACAACCCTCTTCACAGCCACCTGTGCCTTAACCCAAAATGATATCAAAAAAATTGTTGCCTTCTCCACATCTAGCCAACTAGGACTGATAATGGTTACAATTGGACTAAATCAACCTCAACTAGCATTCCTACACATCTGCACCCACGCCTTCTTTAAAGCAATACTTTTCCTATGCTCAGGCTCTATCATTCACAGCCTAAACGACGAACAAGATATCCGAAAGATGGGAGGAATACACCACCTAACTCCATTCACATCCTCCTGCCTAACTCTAGGCAGCCTTGCCCTCACGGGCACTCCCTTCCTGGCCGGCTTCTTTTCCAAAGACGCCATCATTGAAGCCCTAAACACTTCCCACCTTAACGCCTGAGCCCTAACCTTAACCCTCCTCGCTACCTCCTTTACCGCCGTATATAGCCTCCGTGTCGTATTCTTCGTATCTATGGGTCACCCCCGATTCAACTCCTTATCCCCTATTAATGAAAACAACTCCGCAGTCATCAACCCTATCAAACGCCTTGCCTGAGGAAGCATCGTAGCCGGACTACTAATTACCTCTAATATTCTTCCTCTAAAAACCCCAGTTATATCCATACCTCCACTACTCAAACTAGCTGCTCTAGCTGTCACGATCCTAGGCCTAGTAACGGCCCTAGAGCTCGCCTCGCTAACAAGCAAACAGTTCAAACCCCTCCCTATAACCACCCCCCACCACTTCTCCAACATGCTTGGATTCTTCCCCGCAATTATCCATCGACTTACCCCTAAACTAAACCTCGTTCTAGGCCAGACCATTGCTAGCCAAATAGTAGATCAAACCTGATTAGAAAAAGTCGGACCTAAATCAGTAGCCTCCCACAGCATGCCTATGATTACCACAACAAGCAACGCCCAGCGAGGAGCTATCAAAACATACCTAACGCTCCTGCTGCTCACTCTTGCCCTAGCCACCCTAGCACTAGCCCGTTAAACCACGCGCAACGCTCCCCGGCTTAAACCCCGAGTTAACTCCAACACTACAAACAGCGTTAGAAGTAGCACTCAAGCAGAAATTACTAATATCCCCCCACCTAAAGAATACATTAACGCTACACCACCCATGTCTCCCCGGAACACGGAAAAGTCGCCCAGCTCATCAGCTGGCACTCAAGACCCCTCATACCATGTCCCTCCTAAAATACCTGATAACACCAATACCCCCACCACATACATTACCATGTACACAGCAACAGACCGATTCCCCCAAGTCTCAGGGTAAGGCTCAGCAGCCAAAGCCGCTGAATACGCAAACACAACAAGCATCCCCCCTAGATAAATTAAAAACAGGACCAAGGATAAGAAAGGCCCACCATGACCAACTAGAATCCCACATCCCATCCCCGCAACCACTACTAAACCTAGCGCACCAAAATAAGGGGATGGATTGGAAGCAACCGCAATTAATCCTAGTACTAAACCAAATAAAAATAAAGACATCATATAAGTCATAATTCCTGCCAGGACTCTAACCAGGACTAATGGCTTGAAAAACCACCGTTGTTATTCAACTACAAGAACCTTTAATGGCCAGCCTACGCAAAACCCACCCGCTGATTAAAATCGCAAATGACGCCCTCGTAGATCTCCCCGCCCCCTCTAATATTTCAGTGTGATGAAATTTTGGCTCCCTACTCGGACTCTGCTTAGCGACCCAAATTGTCACAGGACTATTCCTGGCAATGCACTACACCTCAGATATTGCCACAGCTTTCTCTTCCGTCGCCCATATTTGCCGTGACGTAAATTACGGATGATTAATTCGTAATATGCACGCCAACGGTGCTTCTTTCTTCTTCATTTGCATTTACATGCACATCGCCCGAGGACTGTACTACGGCTCATACCTTTACAAAGAAACATGAAACGTTGGGGTCGTCCTTCTCCTTCTAGTAATGATGACAGCCTTCGTAGGCTACGTACTCCCATGAGGACAAATATCCTTCTGAGGTGCTACTGTCATTACAAACCTCCTATCTGCCGTCCCATACGTAGGCAACACACTCGTCCAATGAATTTGAGGAGGCTTCTCAGTTGATAACGCTACACTCACACGATTCTTCGCGTTCCACTTCCTCTTCCCTTTCATCATTGCCGCCATAACCGTGATCCACTTAATTTTCCTCCACGAAACGGGATCTAACAATCCAACCGGCCTAAATTCAGACGCGGATAAAATTTCCTTCCACCCATACTTCTCATACAAAGACCTCCTTGGATTTGCAGCCCTACTAGTAGCCCTAGTGTCCCTGGCACTATTCTCTCCTAACCTACTGGGGGACCCGGATAACTTCACACCTGCCAACCCACTCGTCACTCCTCCACACATTAAACCTGAATGATACTTCCTATTTGCCTACGCAATTCTCCGATCGATTCCTAACAAACTAGGAGGAGTCCTTGCCCTACTGTTCTCCATCCTAGTCCTAATGTTAGTACCCATCCTCCACACGTCTAAACAACGAGGACTGACATTCCGCCCTCTCACACAATTCCTATTCTGAACTCTTGTAGCAGACGTCATTATTTTAACCTGAATTGGAGGTATGCCAGTAGAGCACCCCTTCATTATTATCGGCCAAGTAGCCTCATTCATCTACTTCTTCCTGTTCCTATTCCTGGTACCACTTGCAGGTTGAGTAGAAAATAAAGCCCTTCAATGAGCATGCAATAGTAGCTCAGCGTCAGAGCGCCGGCCTTGTAACCCGGATGCCGGAGGTTAAAATCCTCCCTTTTGCTCAGAGAAAGGAGATTCTAACTCCTACCCCTAACTCCCAAAGCTAGGATTCTAAACTAAACTATTCTCTGACCACAGTACATATATGTAACTTCCACATATATAGTATAAGTAAATAACTTATAATGATTTAAAGACATATATGTAATTACACCATACATTTATATAAACCTTATATCAAATGGATAAGAACATAAAAGAATACTACCAATCATTGGAGTAAAAGGCACGCAGGAAAGAACAACAATGAAGACATGCATAAAGCATGAATAGTAGAAATACACTACTGATTTCAGAACTGTTAGGAACTCAAGACTTAACTACAGGGTAAGGTCCAATGATACACCAAGTCTCAACATCCCTGAAATCGACAAGAGTATGCAGTAAGAGCCTACCATCAGTTGATTCCTTAATGCATACGGTTCTTGAAGGTGAGGGACAAGAACTGTGGGGGTTTCACTTAGTGAACTATTCCTGGCATCTGGTTCCTACTTCAGGAACATTAATTGCTAAGAATCCCCTATCTTTTATCGACGCTTGCATAAGTTAATGCTTTCGACCATAAAATGTGTTACCCAACATGCCGAGCATTCTCTCCAGCGGGCAAGGGGTTCCTTTTTTTGTTCTCCTTTCATCTGGCATTTCAGAGTGCACACGGTGTTATTGAAATATAAGGGTGTACATACTCCTTGTAAGGGTTAGGGTAATGAATGTTCGTAGGATATAACAGAAGAATTGCATAAATAGGTTTCATGAGCATAATACTATCTATTTCTCCCCATTTATCTGTTATCACCCCCTCTTAGTTTTTTCACGTTAAACCCCCCCTACCCCCCCACACTCCTGAGATCGCTAATAGTCCTGCAAACCCCCCCGGAAACAGGAAAACCTCTAGAGATGGAATTTCACCCTAAAATGTGTTTATTTATATTATTATAATAATTCACAT